GAAAAGAAGAGGGCTCGTTTAAATAACTTTAAATAATAAAAGTTCTATCTTTTCTTTTGCTGGAGGAGTTTTGATAGATACAGCTCGCCAAAACCACTGAAATCATAACATAAAAAAGGATTGTGTAAAAATCCATAGTTTCGTTTTTTTATTACAGTCAGGTTGTCAAGTAAATAAAAAAGGAAGAAAGAATAATAAGAAATGACACTTTGATTTTATATAATAAGAATGAAAATAGTCCTTCGTCTTTTTTTTGTTGCTTTAATAGCAAACTTTTTTGTTTTCAAATCAGATAAATCGTTTTAGTTAGGATTCGTTGGAACAAAAAAAGGCCCGGCTAGGTACTGACCGGGCCAGGCCATGGGAATAGAAATAAAAGGGCCCTTTCGAACAAAATAAAAGCAAAGAGAAGAGGTCTTCTTTTTTTTTTGTTTTCTTTATTTTATATCTTTTTTTCTTTCTATTGAATCTTTCGAGCCCTTACTTGATCTAAATGGAATTGCCAATAAAAGTTGTAGATATATAATAGATAAAGTAAGAGAAAGAAAGACTTTTTCAATCCTTATTTCATGTGTAATGTAACATAGTTATTATCTTTTTCAATTGGGAGAGATGGCTGAGTGGACTAAAGCGGCGGATTGCTAATCCGTTGTACGAGTTATTCGTACCGAGGGTTCGAATCCCTCTCTTTCCGTTTCTGTCGATGACTTGATATTTGATTTATCTTTCAAATTTCGCAACCCCTTTTTAGTTTTTCCTAGTTAAAGGTGTGGAATAGATAAAAAAAATCCTAAGAAAATTTGAAAATCAAGCAAGGAAAATGGAAAAACCTTTTTTATTCTTCACGTCCAGGATTACGCCCCGGATCATTAGATAGGAATCCAAAGATGAAGAGAGAAACAAAGAATATCACTACTGTGTAAACGAAAAGTTTGAGAGTAAGCATTACACAATCTCCAAGATCTTTTTTTGAAAAAAAAAAACGAGAAAAGAGAATAGATCCTCCGTTTTTATACCAAAAATTTTGACACTAAGAAATGAAGTGCTTTCTAGAAACAGAAAATAATTTTCAGAAATTCAAATTAATTTTTAGTAAGAGTCTTTCATTACCAAAAATTTCTTTCATACCCCCAATATCTAATTGGGGGGCCACTAACCTAACCCTATTAGGGTCTTTCACTGGAAAAGGGTCAGAATGGGGAAATGAGGTGAGCCAGATTTGGATTTATCGCGGCTATCCAAGACTTTCATTCAATGTTTGAATCGAAGGTTCATACTGTAAGACTTATTTGATCTTATTAATTGGTAGAATGTTTTTCTCGAATAAATCATTAATTTTCTAGGATAGTATTAGAGATCTCATCGAAAACTTACAGCGGCTTGCCAAACAAAGGCTAAGAGAAAAAAGAACAAAGGTATGACCGGCATAAGATCTACGATTGGATTCAAAAAAGCATAGGCCTCGGGCAATTTGGCGAAGAAAAGACTACTCGAATAAAGGGCAGAATTAAGACAGATACAGATCAAACTAAAGATATTAAGCATAACAGACATTTTGTTCTTGGAGATAATTGCATTTTGATTGAGTTATTGATATAAAGAAAAATGAAGTAAGGTAGACAAAAATCCTTCTTTTTCTTTGAACCCACCCAATCAAAAATCCCCCAATTCTCAAAGGAGAATAGAAGAAATCATACTTTCATAGAATATCTTAATTGAATTATATGTAATGATCAATGAATTCACTTGAATTCTATATCTACGCGTGTCAAAATCCTAGCAAGAATCTAATCTATTCTATAAAGATTTTCTATAGATATTGGGACTGGAATTGACCAAGACCCAATACTACTATTATTCTTTAATAGTGTCGAATAGAAATCTAAATGGGGCGTAGCCAAGTGGTAAGGCAACGGGTTTTGGTCCCGCTATTCGGAGGTTCGAATCCTTCCGTCCCAGGGAATATCCATTCTATCAGAGTAAACAGAGTAAAGGCTGCTTTTGTAAACAATGTTCTGTTTAAAGGTCTAATATTGGATAGAATTATTGGATAGAATGTGATTCTTGTTTCTTTTCTGATTTTGAATGATTCTTCTCTGAATCATATCTTTTCTTTTTTTTTTCACAATCACAAACTGAACTAACTGAATCGAGTTCAAATGACATGCAGATATAACTGAATCTATTTGTTTGCGATCCAGGTACGATGGGAACATAGGTCACACTTTTTTGAATTCAAAAAAAAAGTAGGGGCTTTTCATCATATGCTCATTCCCTTCATATTGAAGGGAGTTAGTTACTTAGAAAAACCTTACGTCTCATATCTATTTTAATTTTCAATAATCCGCTTTGAATCGCAATAAGAAAGAACCTATCTTCCCTATCTCTTATTCCCTTAAACTTAAATGAGGTAGCCCAATTCTTAATGTTCTACGGATCTCTGAATTCTAAACAAGAGGGGGTTATTAAATTCAATCAATGGGATTAAGTCTCTTAAGACTGGGTTAGGGTAAAATAAAAAAAAATAGGAGCAAGGGCTTAATCTGGACTTGCTGGACTTGTTTGTCTTTGTCCCTAGATAAGATAGTCCCCATTCCGTAAAAAAGGACCTTTGTTTGATTTATGATTTATCATTCCCAGAGAATTCGGGGAGTAGATAAGCCTTAATCAGCAACGGGAGGTATTAATTTAAATATCTGTGTCTGTCCGAATCTCATTAACAACGAATCAAGTTACATATGTAACCGCTGTATTTTCTTTGAACTTTTTAGGTATTTCGTGTTTGGCTCTAATGAAAAATTGTAAATCTATGTAACGATTGAGACGGGGGTAATTTATAGATTTTATTCACTTTACTTTATGGCAAGATTGCAGAAAGATTACTTAATCCCAGGTTAAACAAAATTCCAGGTTAAACAAAATACAAAAATACATATAAAATGAGGAAATGCTTAACTTATATGTATGTATTGTTATCATTCGATTTTGTTCTATTTCAGTGACAACAGTCTTTTGGTTTTTGTGAAAAAGAATTGTAATCCCTTAAATGTTAAATATTACAATATTTAACATAGAATATCCATAACAGTGACAGTTGTTCAGTCTATCTGATAGATATGAAAAACCTCTAATTCGTTCATCTGATTAATAAAATCAGAATCGAAAGAATAAGGACCTAAATCTTCCCTTACATCAGTCTTTTTTATCCATCTCACGAAAAAAAAAATAGGATTAATTGTAATTGTTCAATCTATTTATCTGCTTTAAATCGTTGATGATTCAATTCGAAAAAAAAAAACAGAGATTTTTATTTTTTTTTTATGATGCTCAAATGTAGTCTTTACTGTAAAACTTTATTCAAACTTTATTCAAATAATGATGTCGAAATAGACAACTTTTTTGATTATAAATATTTTTAATGATTCTTTATGAGTTGAATCTTTGGTACTCAAAGAAGTGGGAGATGGGTCAATCTCTCCTATTGAGTCACTTGAAGATGCAGAGTCAAAAAGAATTCATTTATTCGTGTTAGTTATGTTATTTCTAGATTTCTGTTAGTTTTTTTTTTATAAAAAAAATGTTGTATTCATACAATAAAAGGTAGGGTCTTACTAAGATTTTTTCAGAAAAATCTTTACCATCTATGTATAGAAGAAAAAAGTATAGATTAATATGTCTATGTACCGACTGAACCAATGACTATTCATGATTCCATAATTGAATCAATTCCATACTGGTTCCAAATTAGAGGAATGTTATGGTAAAACTTCGTTTGAAACGATGTGGTAGAAAGCAACGTGCGACTTGAAGGGCACGATCCGGTGTGGATTGTTATTCTTACATCCACCATCTTATATAGGAATGAAGGTGCTCTTGGCCCGACATCGTTTGTTCTGTTCCACTAGAACCCCTCCTTTTTGTTGGGTTGTAATGTAAATAGTACATGATGGAGCTCGAGTAGAAAGTATTGATTCATCTTTCAGGGGCAAGGATCTAGGGTTAATGCCAATCAATAAATTGGAACAACTTCGTAAGTATATCGTCAATATAGAAATCGAAAGGATCCGATTCGGGCAAGTTTTCAAGAAAATTTGTTGGAATTGATAAAACTCGTTCGATTCAAAGTGTATCACGCGGGAATCAACCATTCGTATGATTCTTTGATAGAAAGAAATCACAAAAGGGGTATGTTGCTGCCGTTTTGAAAGGATTCAGAAGCACCGAAGTAATGTCTAAACCCAATGATTTAAAACAAAAATAAAGGATCCCAGAACAAGGAAACACCATTTCAATTGTCTCAATAACTGGATCATAATAAAGAATCCAAATAGATTTTATTTTAAACGAGACAAACAAAAGGGGGGTTAAAGACCACTCAATAAATTAAATGAATTGCCTAAAGATTTTCTTTTGAGCTATTTGTGAATTATCCAACTTGAGTTATGAGTACAAATGATTTTTCTTTTCAAGAAGGACCAAGAAAAATATGAGTTAAATCGTAGTCTAATTAATTTTATGAACCCTTTTGCCATTCATTAGAATTCTATACATAGACAAAATCTAGAATCATTTTTTCTCGAGCCGTACGAGGAGAAAACTTCCTATACGTTTCTAGGGGGGGTCTTGTTCTTTTACTTACATCTATCCCAATGAGCCGTCTATCGAATCGTTGCAATTGATGTTCGATCCCGAAGAGAAGGAAGAGATCTTCGGAAAGTGGGTTTTTATGATCCGATAAAGAATCAAAGTTATTTAAATGTTCCTGCTATTCTATATTTCCTTGAAAAAGGCGCTCAGCCCACAGGAACAGTTCGGGATATTTTAAAGAAGGCGGAGGTTTTTAAGTAACTTTGCCCTAATCAAACGAAATTCAATTAAGGAATAAAAAGGGGGTAGTGATTCGTATATAACTTTGTATAACTTTTCTATACATAGAATCTCATGTTCTATAATGACAAAACCTTATTTGGTTGATCCTAGAAATAGAGAATTCTGGCATT